TTACTTACTTAATCAAAAACTCTTCCATTCTCAAATAAAAAGAGAATAGAGGAAATCAGACTTTCATACATTATCTTAATTGAATTATATGTAATGATCAAGAAATTCAGTTGAATTATATATACAAGATATACACGTGTGAAAATACTAATAACAATTGACTGGATTCTATAGATATTTGGGCTGGAATTGACGAACAATCAATAAGAATATTATTCTAAATTCGAAATAGAAGTGGGGCGTGGCCAAGTGGTAAGGCAACGGGTTTTGGTCCCGCTATTCGGAGGTTCGAATCCTTCCGTCCCAGAGCATCTGCATTCTATCTTTTTCACAAACGGAATTGAGTTCAAAACACACACGCGGATATAACTTAATCTAATTATGATGCAAGATAGGAGAATCTATTTTATTTCTTTAAATTGAAAAGGGGTTAGACGTACATATACCTCTTTATAGGGAAGGAATCGAGTTACTTGGTGTATTTCTATCGAAATTTTATAGAATATTAATATTCTCCAAGATGCAGTAGGATTCAATTTCCTATGCGAACCGTGTTGAGGTAAAGAAGAACAAATATTTTATTTAGGTCTGTTTTGTTTCGTTTTGTACCTAGACAGTTTATGATATTGTAAAAAAAGGGTGCTTTTTTTTGGGGGGGGTTATGACTCCCGACGGAATTAGGGGAAGTAGATAGGAGTTAATCAACAATAAAAGGTGTCAATTGTATTTTGAAACTCAATTTTTAGGTATTTCGTATTTTGTTCGTTATAAAATAACGAATGAATAAGTATAAATTTCTTAAATTTATGCAATGGTTGAAAGTAAAGGCGATTCAGACATTCTATTCACCTTAATGGAAAATGAATTAAACCCGAAAGAAATACGTAACGAGGAAATATTACTATTTTATAGATCTTATCTATATAACATAACCTTTGATCTCAGTAAGAAGGGTTGACGGTTTTTGTGAAAAAAATCGGATTTGTTTTTCCAAGTTATCATTTCGATATAGCTATCACTTTTATTGAAATAAACCATTAATTGCTGAGTTCAAAAAAAATGCCAATACAATTATGATGCTGAATTAGGAATCTTTTCGTTATATATAACTATAACTTTCTATTTCGAATTTCTATTTAGAATCCTATACTCCTATTATTAATCAAAAATAGATATAGAAAAATCTATAAATTAAGTTCTATCCGTATATTATTTAATGTATTAATGTAAATAAAAGAATCTTTAATATAGAATAAAGTATAGATTTCTATGTACCGATTAAACCAATGACTATTCATGATTCCATAATTGAATCAATTGTATACCGGTTCAAAATTTGAGGAATGTTATGGTAAAACTTCGTTTGAAACGATGTGGTAGAAAGCAACGTGCGACTTGAAGGACATGATCTGGTGTGGATTTTTATATCCATCATTTTCTATAGAAAAAGATGCTCTTGGTTCGACACCCCCTGTTCCGTTAGACTAGAACCCACACTTTTAGGGGGTTATAGTTAATAGTTAATTAATGGTGGAGCTCGAGTAGAAAGTATTGATTCATTTCTTAAGAGCAAGAATCTAGGGTTAGTGTGAATCAATAAATTAGAACAACTTCGTAAGTATATTTTTGACAGAGAAATCGAAAAGATCCAATCCCACCAAGTTTCTAATCAAAAGGTAAATTTTATTGGATTTTTTTGGAATTGATAAACCCTTTTCGATAAAAAAAGTATATCGTGAGAGAATCAAGCGTTTGTATGATTCTTTTCTTTGATAAACAATCACAAAAAGGGTATGTTGCTGCCATTTTGAAAGGATTAAAGATCAACGAAGTAATGTATAAACCTAACGATTCAAAGCAAAGAGATTCCGAAACAAGGAAAGGCCCCTTTCATTCTCAATTGTATTAACAACTGGATTAGAATGAAGAATTCCAATAGAGGTTCAATAAGCCAGACAAAAAGGGGGTTAGAGACCACTCAATAAATTAAATGTTTCTTTTGATCTATTTGAGAGTTATTCAACTTGAGTTATGAGTGCAAATGGTTTTTTCGGAAAGAAGAATAAGAGAAAAAGGGTACTTAATTCTTAGTCTAATTAATTTGATGATTTTATGGATCTATTTGTCATTATAATTTTCTATATACATAATTTGAAAAAAATCAAAAATCATTTTTCTTGAGCCGTACGAGGAGAAAACTTCTTATACGTTTCTGGGGGGGTATTATTCATATAATCTATCCCAATGAGCTGTCTATCGAATTGTTGCAATTGATGTTCGGTCCCGAAGAGAAGGAAGAGATCTTCGGAAAGTTGGTTTTTATGATCCGATAAAGAATAAAACTTATTTAAATGTTCCCGCCATTCTATATTTTCTTGAAAGGGGCGCTCAACCTACCGGAACTGTTTATAATATTTTAAAGAAGGCAGAGGTTTTTAAAGAACTTCGCCCTAATGAAACAAAATTCACTTAATGAAATACAAAAAAAAAGAGACTCGTATATATACTTTCTTTATATTTTTATTATTATTCACATCTTCTTTTGCTCTATTATGTCGTCTAGAAAAAGGATCAAGTGAATAAACGAAGAAAGTTATATGGATCAAGTCACTAACGGTCGGAATTGGATCTAACAATAGAGAATTCCGATATTCTTTTCAATTAGATGGTTTTGCTTGGAACTAGACTCAAAAAAAAAGAATGAATTATTTGACGTATAGTTATTGATCCTTTTTCGACTTCTTTTTGATTTCTATCGACATTCCTTTCTAATCATGTACCTTATTTAGATAGTGCCAATCCAACACAAGTTCTTTATTTTATTATTTTTTTTTTGTTCAATTGATTCTTTTATTCTCGTAAATTTTCAATGAAATTGATATTATTTCTTTTTTTTTAACAGACATATTGATATTGACAAGAGTGCAGTGAACAAATATAATTCAAGTGTAAATGGGTCCAGTTTTTTTCTATTTTTTTGTCCTACATACAAAACACAGCTTTTGTTTTTTACTTTATTAAAAGAAAAGATTCGTTATAATAAAAAAAAATATCTATAATGTAATGAATGAGAATATCTAAGAAGTGGTCTATAATCTCATTTTTTTTGAAAATTTCTTGTATGGTCAGTTGATCTGTTTTTTATTAGATTATAAATAAAACTTATTCTTTTTTTTTTAATTTTTTGCTAATTTAATGCTTTGATTGTCTTGTCTAATTTCTTTATTTTGATCTCGATTGTATCTACATACTATACTCTCTTTGGGTTGCTAACTCAACGGTAGAGTACTCGGCTTTTAAGTGCGGCTAGGGTCTTTTACGCATTTGGATGAAGTAAGGGATTCGTCCACACCATCGGTAGAGTTTGTAAGACCACGACTGATCCTGAAGGAATGAATGGAAAAAAGAGCATGTCGTATCAATGGAGAATTCTGAATTCATTCCGTTATTATCTTATTAACAAATTAAATTTATAGAACGAAACGAAATGAATTCAAAGTTGGGTCGTATTGAATACATGGATCGAGCCTTATGGCTCTAATTGGAGGGAAAAAAGCAACGAGCTTCTGTTCTTAATTGGAACGATTACCCGCCCTAATTAAACGTTAAAAATAGATTAGTGACTGATGCGGGAAAGGCTTTTCCAGGCGTGGATTCACGATTTTTAGCGAATCCTAACTATTCGCCGTTTTCCATTAGATTAGAAAATAAAATGGAGATGAATGTGTAGAAGAAACAGTATATTGGTAAGGATACTTTTTTCAAAAATCAAAAGAGCGATTGGCTTGAAAAAATAAAGGATTTCTAACCATCTTCTTATCCTATAACTAGAAACCAATTAGATGGAAAAAAGATAGAGAGTCCGTTGATGAGTTTACCTATATCCGAGGTATCGATCTATTCTTTTGTACTAGAATACCTTGTTTTGACTTTATCGCACTATGTATCATTTTCTAACCCACGAAACCCCCTACTTTTCTTTTTGTTTCCGGTCTCATTTTAAATGGAAGAATTCCAAGGATATTTAGAACTAGCTAGATCTTGGCACGATGATTTTTTATACCCACTTATCTTTCAGGAATATATTTATGCACTTGTACATGATCAGGATTTAGGTTTGAATAGGTCCATTTTGTTGTCAAATAAAAAAAAAAGTTCTGACACAAAATACAGTTTACTGGTTATAAAACGTTTAGTTATTCGAATGTATCAACAGAATTTTTTTATTCTTTCTGTTAATGATTCTAACAAAACCGAATTTCTTGTGCCCAAGAAAAATTTGTATTCTCAACAGATCTCGGAGGGATTTGCAACTATTACGGAAATTCCATTTTCTATGCGATTAATATCTTCCCTAGACGGAAAAGGACTCAAAAAATATCAAAATTTACGATCAATTCATTCAATATTTCCTTTTTTAGAGGACAAATTTTTACGTTTAAATTATGTGTTAGATATATTGATACCTCACCCTGTCCATTTGGAAATCTTGGTTCAAACTATTCGTTACTGGGTAAAAGATACTTCCTGTTTGCATTTATTGCGCTTTTTTCTTTATGAGTATTGTAATAGTGTTATTACTCTAAAGAAATCTGTTTCAAAAAAAAAGAATCAAAGATTCTTATTGTTCCTATACAATTCCTACGTGTGTGAATGCGAATCCATCTTCGTTTTTCTCCGGAACCAATCTTCTCATTTACCATCAACATCTTACGGAGCCTTTCTTGCGAGAGTATATTTCTACCTAAAGTTAGAACATTTTGTAAAAGTATTTACTAAGCATTCTGGGGTTATCCTTTGGTTCTTCAAGGATCCTTTTCTGCATTATGTTAGGTATCAAGGAAAATGGATTCTGGCTTCAAGAGGCGCATTTTTTCTGATGACTAAACTAAAATATTACTTTGTCAATTTCTGGCAATATAATTTTTCTCTGTGGTTGCAACCAAGAAGAATCTATATCAATCAATCATCAAATCGGCCTATGGAGTTTATGGGTTTTC